GCAGCGCCCAATACACCAGCAACTCCCATCATATGAAATGGGTTCAATGTCCAATTATGAAACCCTTGGAAAAAGAGGATGAATCGAAATATAGCTGCTACACCAAAACTAGGCGCAAAGAACCAACCAGACTGACCCAGTGGATAAATCAGGAATACAGAAACAAAAACAGCAATTGGACCAGAAAATGCAATTGCATTATAAGGCCGTAATTGAACAGATCGAGCAAGTTCAAATTGACGTAACATGAAACCTATTAATCCGAAAGCACCGTGGAGAGCAACAAAAGTCCATAGACCACCTAATTGGCACCAACGGGTAAAATCTCCTTGTGCTTCCGGACCCCATAGTAACAACAAAGAGTGTGCTAAACTATTAGCAGGAGTCGAAACTGCAGCGGTTAAGAAGTTGCAGCCCTCCAAATAGGAACTTGCCAATCCATGAGTATACCATGAAGTTACAAAGGTTGTACCCGTAAACCAACCCCCCAAGGCGAAATAGGCACAAGGAAAGAGTAATAGACCGGACCAACCCACAAAAACGAAACGGTCCCTCCGTAACCAGTCATCCATAATATCAAATAAATCATTTTCATCTTTGGTAAATTTACCAAGAGCTATAGTCATAGTGATCCTCCTATTCAACTATTTCAACCATTTTCGAACACCTCATAACATTTTCAGGGATGGGACCTTCGAGGCTTTTCTCATTTATGTGTGATTTTTTTTCTTGTAGGCACTTCCCTTCTTTTCTAATTGGTTTCGAATAAAAAAAAATCATTTATTATTGATACCTAGGTCAAATCCATGAACTCAATTTTGTTATTCCTTTCTATTCTTAAAAATCCCCGAAGCCATGAATCATGAATTGTCTTACGACCCATACGCATACGATAGATAAATTTTTAAAGAACTGTTCAAGAAATAAATGAAAAAACCCTTTTCTCGCTCTCACTACCACAGCGGATTCCCAAGACATATTCCTATCCTTTCATCAAATAATCTCTTATTCTTGAATCTTGTTTCTTGTTTGTGAAATTGATAAAAATAAATAGTTTTATATATTCTTCGATTTTATATGTCTAGGAAACTACTACAGATACAGGATCATATATTTGATTACTTTCTATTTTACATTTTTTTCTTTTATTGTCTTCTTTGTTCTATTTTCCTTTCTTTCAGATTACTAAAAAAAAACTCCCAAGTATATTTTTTTTTGCCGATCGAGGTAAGAAATAAACTTCCAATATTTTTTTTTATTTATCTGTCAGATTATTGAATATTGGATTGAATTTATTTAAGAATAAGAAACTGTAAGTGAAAAAGTCTCTTCTTTCTCGTATCCATTAATTGCCCGAAAATATCGTATGCATCGATATGAAAAGAAGATATTTGCTATGATATGCGATGATTTGATGGATTTATTTTTCTATAGATATATCTTATAGAAATAAAAAATAGAAATGTAAATTGATCTTTTTTTTTTTCTTGTGTTCGGAAATAAACGATATTTAAAATAAAAATGACTTGTATGTTGGAACTTGGAATAAGCCCCTCCGTGTGGAGGGGAGAATAGCAATTTATTCCTGTAGAACCTCTAGGAATAGGAACAAGACAAGACCATTTAATCGGAAATATCGACAGATTTTTACGGAGTCCAAACTAAAGAAGTATTAAAAATAAAAAAAAAAAAAAGATCCACTGTTCGAATCTAATCTCTATCGAATTTGACTATCAGAATAGTGGATAGAGTTATGATTCAATGGGTTAGGTCCACTTACTTTTTATTTTATAATCTTTTCAATTTTTTTTTTTTGAATAATCTAAAAAATCGAAATATTTGGCAATGGCAATTAAGGGAGATATCATTATTTATTATAAAAATTTATAATATTAATATAAGAATAAAAACGTTCCACTTTCTACCCAGAATTACTTTACTATATTCGAACTCATTAGAATGATAACGATAACTTATTAGAATTCGAATTCATAATTCCATTTGCAAATGATATTTTCCGATTCCTGAGTTTTTTTATTACAAATATCAACAATATCTCTATTCTTTCTTCAAATATGAATACCACTGCTGGAGTTTTATAAAAAAAAAGTAAAAAAAAAAGCCCCTTATCAGATTTGAACCGATGACTTACGCCTTACCATGGCGTTACTCTACCACTGAGTTAAAAGGGCCTTGTTTGATTCAATTACTGTTCTGAATAATGACCTAGACAATATGAGTCTAGTACATCTATTTGTTACTGCATATACTTCTTATATAGATAAGATTAGAATATATGTACATAGATTTATCCACATAGCGACTCATTAAAGAACAATAAATTGTATTTACCTAGTAAATAGAGTATAGTTAATAAAATGGTTTAGTGATATTGGATTGGATAAATATCAATGTAATGAATGGGATGGTAATGAATGTAATGAATTGAATTATTTCATGATTCGAATTGAAGTCCTCATCATAACGAAATTCATTTGATTAATACATAGACCCACAAATTAAAATATTTCATCGAATCATTGATAAATGGATTCAATTTGTCCTGGCCCTCAACCAAATTCTTATTTATTGAAAAAAAAACAATTTTCAATAACTTGTTGATCCCTATCCTTCTTACCCGATTTCCAGATTGATTATCGTTTTTTATTTCCCACCTTAGTGTAAAATGGAAATATACCTACCGAATCTTAACAAAACAATGAATCACAAAATTCTATGGAATTTTGTGAAAGATGGAAAGATCCTTCTGATCGAATCATATCATTTATATTGACAATTTCAAAAAACTATTCATACTATCAATATAGTCGAATGGTGGTCGGGCAAGTATGCCCCCATCGTCTAGTGGTTCAGGACATCTCTCTTTCAAGGAGGCAGCGGGGATTCGACTTCCCCTGGGGGTAGGTTACTATGAAAGGAAGTTGATCATGGATTATCAATAAAGACTGAAATTGATTTTTCCTGGGTCGATGCCCGAGCGGTTAATGGGGACGGACTGTAAATTCGTTGGCAATATGTCTACGCTGGTTCAAATCCAGCTCGGCCCAATAATTTGCCGATCTACCATGAAATGATATAACCCATTTGCTGTTCTCCGGAAATTCCCAATGTACCCTGATACGGAAGAATCAAAATATGATACATCCTCGGCACTATTTATATATATTTTTTTTGTATTACGTATGTATTCCACAAATACAAATTCGGATCTTGCTAATGATCTAGATTCATATCAGGATATATAAGTATAAAATCTAAGGAAAGGATTCAAGTAAATAAAAAAAGAAAAAAGACTCTGTTTTATTTTCATTGATTCATATTTTTTATTTTTAAATCGATTCGGAAATAACAAAAACGAATTACGAGTAATCCGTGTCGGTTTCGCTAAAGTGCATATCATATCCATTTAAATCTCAATATATAAAAAAGTCCCGCCTCTGTGTCAGTTACAGCACAACGATTCGAATTTTAAATGAAAAAAGAAAGGGAAATCCTAAGAATATGTATGTTATACACCTTTTCCCTGGGATTGTAGTTCAATTGGTCAGAGCACCGCCCTGTCAAGGCGGAAGCTGCGGGTTCGAGCCCCGTCAGTCCCGATAGATACAAATCCAAAAAAATACCCCAATGCTCGTGTGGGAAAGGGAATAAAAATAACAAACATAATTTCATTCCTTACAAGGATCCCACCCCCCCTTTTTTTTAGAGGTAAGTAAAGGTTCCGACGAAGAAAGAAAAAAAAATTTGTAAAAAAGAAAAGAAATTATTGATTGCATCAGAAATAAGAAGAAAGAAGATTTTTGAATTTGGTATGGATAAAAGATCTTCCTATGTTATACTATTCTATTCTCGACGATAAATTGATTTGATAGTTCAGATATTGTTATTCATGATATTGATCCGATTTGATATCATCGAGATGTAATTTTGAATTTACCGACGAACGATTTATCATCTTTATGGGATCAAATCCCGAGTTATTTATTGGAAATTAAAGAGAAATAAAACATAGAGATTATGGAAGTAAATATTCTCGCATTTATTGCTACCGCGCTGTTCATTCTAGTTCCTACTGCCTTTTTACTTATAATTTATGTAAAAACGGTAAGTCAAAGTGACTAATTTTACTTAATTATAACTTCTTAATTCTTATCAATGCAATGGTAAAAAAAGGGATTTCAATTCTTAGTCTTAAATAAGATGGTCGGACTAGAATAGAATCAGCAGAATTCTATGAAAGAAATCCTTGATAGTATGGTAGAAAGAAATAGATTTGATTTCTTTCTACCATACTTTACTTTCTATTATTGTAGTGTATCAAATTTTATTCTTTCTATATATATATATAAATAAAAAAAAAATAGAGATTTAATATAGATTAATCTAGAATATATATTAATCTAGAATATATATCCTCATATTCATATATAGAGAGTCTATATGCCATATATGTAATGTACATAGCATAGTGTCCCAATTTTTTGTTTTTTGTTTCATCCATTTGATTGGTATTGGTTCCACTGAAATAATCAAAAAACACCTCTGATTCTTTCGCTTCGAGTTTATAAATTTTTTCTTTTTTTTTTTCAATACCAAACCAATCCCGGTATTATTAAAAAAAAAGGGGGGGCAAAAAAAATAGAGTAGGGGGGTCTGCGGTTCTCGATTTTCCATATATAACTTTGCTAAGAGCCAGTTCATCGAAATATAAAAATCTTAGGAACAATTCGTAAGGAATAAGATTCAATTTATTTGAATTCTCTTGACTTTCAAAATAAAAACATGGGAATAATTCAAATATTTGTTTGATTTAAAGAGTATTTTTTATTTCTCTATTTCTATATTATCCCTAGAATACATTACACCACTAGAATACAATAGAATTCCGAAATGCAGATATATTTGAATTCAATTAATCATTTAATTAGTATGAATTCAATAGTTAAAAAAAAAATTTCAGAACCTAAATTATAAAACCAATTGATACAGTTTGATCCCTTAACTCAATTAGAAATACTATTAGAGTCCACTTCTTCCCCATACTACGAGGGAAAGGGAAAATGTAAAAACTACCATTAAAGCAGCCCAAGCAAGACTTATTATATCCATGTCAATTTTGTCTCCTATCTTTATCAATATGAAGGAATTATTTCATTATTGTTCACTAATTCTTCTTGTATTATCTTATTTTTTTTTGTATTATTCACTAAGAATACTATTAAGAATAGTATAATATTAGTGGAATCACTGGTACAGAGTCAAAAAGGGATTCTGGGCTAACATCATTGACGAAATGAAATAATTCAAGAAATCCAATTAGAACATTAGAACATCTAACAAGTTCTTATCTAATTTGTGTGCCAGGAACCAGATTTGAACTGGTGACACGAGGATTTTCAGTCCTCTGCTCTACCAGCTGAGCTATCCCGACCGACCATTCTTGTCTTGACGCACCAGCCCAGCCCCATTTTAAGAGATTACTTGAGTATATGTCAATGAGTCTATTTATGTAAACTAAAAAAAAAAAATACTTTTTTGTTTTAATTTTCTTTTTAAGTTTCCGTAGTAGTAATCATTATGTATTGTATTATTGTTAATCATTCATATGAGGATTCCTTGCTCAAGCATAAGATGTTCATTTGAACGTTTATCATAAAAAATTGTACGTGTATAATATATATATTCTATAATATATATATTCAATTAATAATATATATATTATATTACATATTCCAATACTTGTGATTGTGATACGAAAAATTACACCCCGATTCATTTGTGAAAGAATAGACTGAATAAGACACGTAACGAATTAAAAAAAGAGGATTTAGGATAAATAATTAGATTAGAGAGTTAACCAGGCTTTTTGGGGATAGAGGGACTTGAACCCTCACGATTTCTAAAGTCGACGGATTTTCCTCTTACTATAAATTTCCTTGTTGTCAATATTGACATGTAGAATGGGACTCTATCTTTATTCTCGTCTGATTAATCAGCTCTTCAAAAGATCTATCAGACTGTGATGGAATGAATGATTTGATCAATGAATATTGAATTCTTTTTCTTCAACTTGGAAATGATTTGCTTCACATCTTTTCATTTGTGATATAAATATTCACAAATAGGGATTTTGGTCTTCATTAATCAATTGAAATAATATTTCAGTACATATCCATATACGTATATAGATAGATATGTTTATCTTTGATCCCCTCCCTAATTTAATGCGAAAGGAAATGTCGTCAACTCCATTTGTTAGAACAGCTTCCATTGAGTCTCTGCACCTATCCTTTTTCTTCTCGCTTTATGCTCGCTTTATGAACTTTTCTTTGGTTTCGCGAAAAACAGGATTTGGCTCAGGATTGCCCATTATTAATTCCAGGGTTTCTCTGAATTTGAAAGTTATCACTTAGTAAGTTTCCATACCAAGGCTCAATCTAATTAAGTCCGTAGCGTCTACCAATTTCGCCATACCCCCCCTTTTTTTCATTTTAATTATGAAAATTATGCCAGAACTGTTGAATTGATTCAATACCGATTCCTATATTGAAAGATGTTTCCTCCTATTTGATTTATTCTCCTTTTATCTACTATATCGGATACTCCTATATTGGTCGAATCAAAAATGATTCTATTATTTCTGTATTCGCAATTCAATATACATAGATATATACTGAATATCTATCTATTTTAGATGCCCCCCTATCATTTTTCATGCAATTTAGAATACTCGAATGGTCGATTCTATTTTTTTTTTTTTAATCCACTTATTAATTTAGAATAGTTAATAGCTATAACTAATCTAAGATTATAAAAAACCATTCTATTTATTAAATTCGAATTATACATTCATTCATTTAGTAATTCGAATATTTTTTCGATTCTATCTAATGAAATAGTAATTCGATATTTTTATCAAATTACTAATTACTTAAAAAATTTACTTTTTGAAAATCCAATTTTTTAGAATTCTAATAGATAAATCTATGCATTATACATATTTAATCTTAATGTATAAGAATAGTGTAATATAAATTACTGTTTACTGTAATCTAATTCTTCATTATTAGAAATTCTAATATTATTATATAATTATATAAATAGAAGATACTTTATAATATAAATATCAAATATTCTATAATATAGAAATTATAATATAAATAAATAATAATATAAAATATTGTTAAATATACTATATACTATATATATAAATTAACAATATATGTATACACAAAAATAGATTAATTATTATATTATTCATTTTTGTTTTTTTGAATTTTATTTATTATTAATTAATTCTTTTTATTTATTATATTAATAAAAAGAAAATATTTTAATAAAAAAATGTATTCTATTAAAATAAAAAAAAAAAAAAATAGAAATAAAGGATAGAAAATATTAAAACAAAAAGGAATAAAAAAAAAACAAAGTAAATATTTTATTTGAATTAAAAACTGAAAAAGGAAAATCTTACTATAC